AAAAACACCGCGCACCATGATGTTGAGCGAAAATTCACCGGTGAATTTATCGCGAAGTTTAGCTCACCACAAAAGTGTGAGGTAAATTTAAATTAAAAGTCTTTCTCGGAGCTTTCTTGGTTTAGGGGTTTAACAAGAAACAATAGCAATGTCAGGACTAAGGGGGGTAGGGGGGTTTAACGCGCGGAACCCAGGGGGAGCCGAGAACGGTAAACTGCTAGAGCGACAAGGTCTTTATGCACTTGATATCACTTATGTTGTTATATCGAGTAATACTCTCTAACGATCCATACATAACGCTCGGGCAAGGAATAGTTCAACCTACACTATTTAACATTAGGATGCGCTTGGATATGCAAAGTGAAAGGAAGAAAAAAAAAAGACAACCCTATGCATATAAAAGAGCGCCCGGCTTGGTGGGTAACGAGTCGTTAGGACTCCACCATCGTGATGTAAGGATAATTCATTGAAGGGAGGGTTAAGCCGGTGTATGGCCCTGAAATAGGAACCAGATGCCAGTAATAGATCATTAAATAGCTACCCCCACGAATGGTTGTCCCTGACCCTATCATTCATGATATGCGCTTCATGCGACTGGTTGGTGGTTTCTTACTGCTCATTAAGGCACTATTACCATAGTGACGCTTAAAGCAAGGAAACTGTTTAGAAGAAGTTATGTGGGAAAATCAATTTGGTTCGGTCTCATTCATGACAGATGGTGATGAATTTTTGTTAGCCCATGTACTTCTTAATGCGTGTATACCTTGATTGGTTACATTAAATATATGGTGATTATACATAATATGGTTAAAGGCATATATGTAATATCATGCATAATATGCACCTGGCATAAAATCCATAACAGGACATAACCTCCGCGCGCCGACGCGTGGAAACGCGTGGAAGGGGGAGGGGGGAGCCTAGGGGGAGGCCGGGAGGCCGGGAGGCCGGGAGGCCGGGAGGCCGGGAGGCCGGGAGGCCGGGAGGCCGGGAGGCCGGGAGGCCGGGAGGCCGGGAGGCCGTGGGCAGCAGGGGGTAGTTTAACCGAGAATCTTAGCTTTGGGAGTTAAGGGTGGGAGTTTGATTCTCTCTCCTCTGAGCAAAAGGGAGGATTTTAACCTCCAACTTCCGGCTTACAAGACCGGCGCTCTGGCGTTGAGCTTCTGATGCAGGCTCATTTGAGGGACTTGTTTTCAGCTCATCCTGCGAGTGGGGAAAGGACTAAGAAGATGGAGAAGTAAATTACCGAAGCTACTTGACCAATTTCGATGAACGGGTGTTCTACGGGCATACCGCCAATTCAGGTAAGGATGATAACATCTGCTACCAGGGCTCAGAAGAGGAACTGCGTGAAGGGCCGGAAGGTAAGTCCTCGTTGCTTGGAGGTGTGGAGAAGTGGGACTAGCATAAGAACTAGAATAGAGAACAGGAGAGCCAGAACACCTCCTAGTTTGTTAGGGATGGAGCGAAGAATTGCATAAGCAAACAAGAAGTATCACTCAGGCTTAATGTGAGGTGGGGTGACGAGGGGGTTGGCTGCCGTGAAATTGTCGGGGTCACCTAGGAGGTTGGGTGCGAATAAGGCCAGGGAAACAAGGGCGAGGAATAGTACCATAAAGCCGACCAGATCCTTGACGATAAAATAGGAGTGGAATGGGATTTTATCGGCGTCTGAGTTGAGGCCGGCGGGGTTGTTAGACCCCGTTTCGTGGAGGAACAGGAGGTGAAGAACAGTTGCGGCAGCGATGATAAACGGAAGGATAAAATGGAAGGCGAAGAACCGGGTTAGGGTGGCGCTATCTACCGAAAATCCGCCCCATAGCCAAAGGACAAGGTCCAGGCCCATATAAGGGACAGCTGAGAGAAGGTTAGTAATTACTGTTGCCCCTCAAAACGACATCTGCCCTCAGGGAAGAACATAGCCAACAAAGGCAGTCATTATAACCAAAAGGAGAAGGACTACGCCGATGTTTCAGGTTTCCTTATAAAGGAAGGAGCCGTAGTAAAGACCCCGGCCAATATGAAGATAAATACAAATAAAGAAGAAAGATGCTCCGTTAGCGTGCATGTTCCGGATTAGTCACCCGTAATTAACGTCTCGGCATAGGTGTACCACAGAAGAAAATGCCGTAGCAGTTTCGGCAGTGTAGTGCATGGCTAGGAATAGGCCTGTGAGGATTTGAATAATAAGACATAGTCCAAGGAGGGAGCCAAAGTTTCATCAGATAGAAATATTGGAGGGCGCAGGCAGATCAACAAGAGCGTCGTTGGTAATTTTCAGGAGGGGATGGGTTTTCCGAAGGTTGGCCATTAGGGTTCTTGTAGTTGAATTAACAACGGTGGTTTTTCAAGTCACTGGTCCTGGTTAGAGTCCTGGCAGGAATTATGACTTACTTTGTGTCTCTATTTTTATTTGGTTTAGTCCTGGGACTAATTGCTGTGGCATCCAACCCCGCCCCCTACTTTGCCGCGTTAGGCCTAGTGGTAGCGGCGGGAGCAGGGTGTGGGGTGCTAGTAGGGTGTGGGGGGTCCTTCTTGTCCCTAGTCCTTTTTTTGATTTACTTAGGAGGGATGCTGGTAGTATTTGCCTACTCTGCGGCCTTGGCCGCAGAGCCATACCCCGAGACGTGAGGGGACTGATCCGTGCTGGGCTACGTAGTAAGCTACCTCCTAGTGGTTGTGGTGACGGCGGGATGAGTATCAGGGGGATGATTTGAGGCTTCCTGGGTAGTGGTGGACGAGTTCAAGGAGTTTTCTGTGCTCCGAGGAGATTCTGGTGGAGTAGCTCTAATGTTCTCCTCCGGGGGTGGCGTGTTAGTGGCGTGCGCGGGGGTGCTTTTATTAACCCTGTTTGTAGTGCTAGAACTAACCCGAGGCTTAAGTCGTGGTGCTCTTCGGGCAGTTTAGACTAACGCGAGGATGACGGCGAGGGTAATCGTGAGGAAGAATAGGGCAAGGTAAGTTTTGATTATTCCCTGTTGCAGGTCCGTGGTAGCAGTGGCTGCCGGAAGGTGAAAAGCCGATATTGCTTTGGGTCCAATCTTTTCGAACCATGTCTGATCGACCATTTGACCAGCGATAGCCTGACCAAGCGAGAGGTTGAGAAAAGGGAAAGAGCGGTGAATGGTTGCAGGGAAAAACCCAAGCATGTTGGAGAAATTATGGAGGGAAAGAGCAGGGGTAACCTTGAATTGTTTCGAGGTCAAGGAAGCAAGTTCGAGGGCGACGAGGAGGCCGATAACAGTTACAATTAGGGCGCTAAGTTTCAAGAGGGGAGGCATGGTTATTACAGGTGTCTTGGAAGGCAGGAAGTTCGAGGTAATGATTAGACCAGCCACGATGCTCCCTCAGGCGAGCCGTTTGATTGGGTTGATTACGGAAGGGTTGTTCTCATTAATAGGGGACAGAGCCGGGAAGCGGGGGTGGCCCATGGAAACGAAGTAGACAACCCGTAGGCTATAGATTGCTGTGAAGGAGGTGGCCAGGAGGGTAAGGGCAAGGGCTCAGGCGTTAAGGTATGATGTGTTGAGTGCCTCAATAATAGCATCTTTCGAGAAGAATCCCGCCAGGAAAGGGGTGCCGGTAAGGGCTAGGCTCCCGATGGTTAAACAAGAAGAGGTGAAGGGGGTGAGGTTATGGAGGCCCCCCATTTTACGAATATCCTGCTCATCATTAAGGCTGTGGATGATAGAGCCGGAGCACAAGAAAAGCATGGCCTTAAAGAATGCATGAGTACAGATATGGAGGAAAGCAAGCTGGGGCTGGTTAAGGCCAATAGTAACCATCATCAGACCCAGTTGACTGGAAGTGGAAAAAGCAACAATTTTCTTAATGTCGTTTTGAGTTAAAGCACAAGTGGCGGTAAAAAGGGTGGTTATGGCACCCAGGCAAAGGCATGTGGTGAGGGCCACAGGGTTATTTTCCATAAGGGGGCTAGTTCGAATCAGTAGAAAAATGCCAGCAACAACTATAGTGCTAGAGTGAAGGAGGGCCGACACCGGCGTTGGACCCTCCATTGCTGAAGGGAGCCAAGGGTGAAGGCCAAATTGCGCGGACTTCCCGGTCGCGGCCAGGATTAGGCCCATGAGGGGTAGAGTCAAGTCGAGGCCTTGGGAGGATGCGAATATTTGTTGTATCTCCCAGGAGTTGAGTTTTATAGCGAACCAGGCCATGCTAAGAATAAGGCCAATATCTCCGACACGATTGTAAATCACGGCTTGAAGGGCTGCTGTATTTGCGTCTGCTCGACCGTACCACCAGCCAATGAGGAGGAAAGACATAATCCCAACCCCCTCCCAGCCAATAAAGAATTGAAACATATTGTTAGCCGTGACCAGGACGATCATCGCTACTAAGAAAAGGAGGAGGTATTTGAAGAACCGATTTATGTTTGGGTCTGCGTGCATATACCATGAGGCGAACTCAAGGATAGATCAAGTGACGTAGAGGGCGACAGGGGTGAAGATAATGGAATAATGGTCAAACTTAAAGCTGAGGTTGATGTCAAATGAAAGGGTGTTCATTCATTGCCAGGCAGTAACAATCGTCTCGGCCCCCGTGTTAAGGAAAATAAAGAGCGGGACTAGGCTGACTAGGAACGCAGCCTTAACTGCCGTCTTGACATGCGTAACGGCCCAGTCCTTATGGACTGGGGAAGCGTTCAGTGTAGTGAACAGGGGGTAGAGCAGAAGGGCAAAAATCAACAGCAAGGAGGAGCTTAGGATGGTGGGGGTAAGATGCATAGCTGCTACTTGGATTTGCACCAAGAGTTTTTGGTTCCTAAGACCAACGGATAAGCTGTCATCCTCTAGGAGCGCGAGTGAACTACGGGGTTTAACCGTAGAAGTAGAAGATTAGCAGTCTCTATGGCCGTCGGGCTTCTCTCGGTGAATAAGGGGATTCTAACCCCTGTTACTAGAATCACAATCTAGTGTTTTTCTTAAACTATATTTACAGAAGCATCACCCTCACATAAGTTCCGGCTTTAAAACTAGCAGGATAATAGGAAGAAGGTGAAGGGTGAGGAGAAGATGCTCCCGTGTGTGGGAAGGCTCAAGGGAGATAATGTGGGAAGGCAGAGGGCCCCGTTGGGAGGTTAGGAAAAGGTAAAGAGAATAGCTCGCAGTAATTAAAGTGCCCACCCCCGTGATGACCAGGGTTCAGTAAGACCAGTTAAATATAGCTGTAATAATCATCAACTCCCCCATAAGATTAGGGAGAGGAGGGAGGGCAAGGTTGGCCAGGTTGGCAATAAATCACCAAGTAGTCATTAATGGAAGAACCATCTGCAAGCCTCGTGCTAGGAGCATAGTCCGGCTGTGTGTACGTTCGTAAGCCGTGTTGGCCAAACAGAAAAGGGCTGAAGACGCTAAGCCGTGAGCAATTATAAGGATGATTGCTCCCGTAAATCCCCAGGGGGTTTGGATAAGGATCCCACCTGCGACAAGGCCCATGTGACTCACCGAAGAATAGGCAATGAGGGACTTAAGATCCGTTTGTCGAAGACAGATGGAGCCTGTCATAATTACACCTCAGAGCGCGAGGACGATAAATGGGTAAGCGAGCTCTTTAGAAAGCGGGTCTAGTATAAGCATTATCCGTATCATGCCGTATCCCCCGAGCTTGAGAAGAACAGCGGCTAGTACCATCGAGCCAGCGATGGGGGCCTCTACATGGGCTTTAGGGAGCCATAGATGGACGCCATAGAGGGGTATCTTCACGAGGAAAGCCAGGAGGCATCCGACCCACCACATCTTGTCCCCCCAGGAAGAGAGGTTAAGGGGCTGGGTATACTGAAGTGTAATTAGGGATAGAGTGCCCGTCTCGCTTTGAAGGAGGAGGAGCGCCACTAGAAGGGGGAGGGAGCCCGCGAGGGTGTAAAACAAGAAATAAGTGCCCGCATTCAGGCGTTCCGCTTGGTTCCCCCACCGGGTGATGATAATTAAGGTGGGGACCAAGGTGGCTTCAAACATTACATAGAACATGATAATCTCCGTCGCTCCGAAAGCGAGGATAAGGAATATCTGAAGGGAAGCCATTAAAGAGATATAAGTCCGTTGACGATTAACAGGTTCCGGGGAGATATGGTTCTGGCTTGCAAGGATCATCAGGGGGAGAAGTCAACAGGAGAGAACTAGAAGAGGGGTAGAAAGAGGGTCAGTGGCCAAATAAAGGTTAGAAGAAGACCAGCCGGTCTCTGAAGTCCACTTTAACCATGACATGCTAGCTAGGGCAATAACCAAGCTCTGGGCCACGGAGGTTGGTCAAAGTCACTTGGCAGGGGTGAGCCAGATCGTGGGGAATAGTATAATTGTTGGAATTAGGATTTTTAGCATCGGAGGAGGTTGAGGCTTTGAAGGCGGTCAGTACCATGAGTTCGAGCCGTAGCTACCAGAATGGCTAAACCTGCGCTGGCCTCACAGGCTGAGAAGGCCAGAAGAAGTATAGGGGCGGATGAAAACCCCGTTGCCTCGGTCTGAAGGGCTCAAATGGAAAGGGCAATATAGAGCGATAGCATTATCCCCTCGAGGCAGAGGAGAGCAGAGAGGAGATGGGTGCGATGAAAAGCTAGTCCTATAAGTCCAAGAATAAAAGCGGCGGTAAAGCTGAAATGTGTAGGGGTCATAAGGCAGTCGCGGACTTAAACCGCGGTTATATGAGCCGAAATCAAAGGTCTTTTTTTGGACTAACTGCCTATTCGGCCCACTCTAAGCCCCCCTGGATTCACTCATAAATTAGGCCTAGGGTGAGGAGGGCAAGAACAGCCACAGCCCAGGTAAGTGTGACGGCAGGGGCAGCAAGCTGATCTCCTCAAGGGAGAGGAAGAAGGAGGGCAATCTCCAAGTCAAATAGGAGAAAAAGGATAGCAATAAGGAAGAACCGCAAGGAAAAAGGGAGGCGGGCCGAACCAAGGGGGTCAAATCCGCATTCGTAGGGGGAAAGCTTCTCAGCATCGGGGTTCAGTTGGGGGAGTCAGAAAGACACAATGGCCAAGACCGTTGAAAGCAGCACAGTGATGAAGATCACAGAAGAAATCAAATTCATTATCTTTCCTTGGATTTTCACCAAGACCGAGTGATTGGAAGTCACATATACTGGGTTAATACTAGAAAGACTATGAGCCTCATCAGTAGATAGATACGTAGAGGAAAAGTCAAACGACGTCTACAAAGTGTCAATATCAGGCAGCGGCTTCAAAGCCGAAGTGGTGCTCTGACGTGAAGTGGTATTGGATTTGACGGAGAAGGCAGACGGCAAGGAAGGTTGAACCGATAATAACATGTAGGCCATGGAAACCAGTAGCCACAAAGAAGGTTGAGCCGTAAACACCATCTGCGATCGTGAAAGGGGCTTCGTAGTACTCTAGGCCCTGAAGGAACGAGAAGTAAAAGCCTAGTAGAATAGTTAAAGTAAGAGAGTGAATAGTTTGCTTTCGCTCCCCCTCCATGATGCTATGGTGGGCCCATGTTACAGTAACCCCAGACGCTAGAAGGACTGCGGTATTTAAAAGGGGGACCTCGAAGGGGTCAAGGGTGGTGATACCTGTTGGAGGTCAGCATCCGCCTAGTTCAGGGGTCGGAGCGAGGCTCGCGTGATAGAACGCCCAGAAAAAGCCTAAAAAGAAGAAGACTTCTGATGTAATAAACAGAATCATGCCATATCGCAGGCCTTTTTGTACCGGAGGGGTGTGGTGTCCTTGGAATGTTCCCTCACGAACAACATCCCGTCATCACTGGTACATAGTAAGAAGGAGAAGGGCGGTCCCTGCTACTATAAGAACAACAGAATGAAAGTGAAATCAGATTGCAAGGCCTGAGGTTATCAGGAGGGCGGCGACTGCGCCAGTTAGGGGCCAGGGGCTTGGGTCAACTATATGGAATGCGTGTGCTTGGTGGGCCATTAGACGTTTTCTTGTAGGTAGAGGCTCATTAAAAGGACAAATACATAAGCTTGAATCATGGCGACGGCCACTTCAAGAAGGGTAAGCAGAAATAAAACAATAGAGGTAAGAATCGCAACAGTGGGCATGATAGGGAGAAGAACAAAAGCAGCGGTTGCAATTAACTGAATTAAGAGGTGTCCGGCAGTCAGGTTGGCAGTGAGCCGAACCCCTAGAGCTAAGGGGCGAATAAACAGGCTGATGGTCTCGATGATAATAAGAACAGGAATCAGGGGGACAGGTGTGCCTTCTGGCAAGAGGTGGCCTAAGGCTGCTGTGGGTTGATTTCGCATGCCGATGATAACAGTTGCTAGTCACAGGGGAACAGCGAGACCTATGTTCAGGGAAAGCTGAGTCGTAGGGGTGAAGGTGTAAGGGAGGAGGCCAAGCATGTTAAGAGTAATTAAAAATAACATAAGGGAGGTTAAGATTGTGGCCCATTTGTGTCCGCCAACATTAAGAGGGAGGAGAAGTTGCTGGGTAAAGCGGTTAATGAACCATCCCTGAAGGGTAAGAAGACGATTATTTAGTCAGCGAGCCGTAGGGGTGGGGAATAGAATTCAAGGGAGGGTGAGGGCCAAGGCTATAAGGGGGATGCCGAGGAATACAGGGCTTATAAATTGGTCAAAGAAGCTTAGTGTCATGGTCAGTTTCAGGATTCGGGATTAGCCTTTTCAGCGCTTTGAACTGTTGGTTCATTAGAGAAGACATGCCCAAGAACTTTGGGAGGGATAACAGTGAGGAAAACCAGTCACGAGAAAACCAGGATGGCAAATCAGGGGGCGGGGTTGAGTTGAGGCATGTCACTAAGGGTGGTTGGGGGTCACCAATCTTTAGCTTAAAAGGCTAACGCTTTCTCCCAGTTTAGCTTCTTAGTGAAGCGTCTTCAAGCATCATGGAAGATCAATTTTCAAAGTGTTTTAGGGGGACTGCTTCGACTACAATTGGCATAAAGCTGTGGTTAGCCCCGCAGATTTCTGAGCATTGTCCGTAAAATACGCCGGGGCGGGAGGCAATGAAGGCTGTTTGATTTAGTCGTCCTGGGACCGCGTCCATTTTTACGCCTAGGGCAGGTACGGCTCAAGAGTGGAGAACGTCCTCTGCGGATACAAGGACTCGGATGGGTGATTCTACGGGAACTACTATTCGGTGGTCTGCTTCAAGAAGCCGGAATTGTCCAGGAATAAGGTCTTGGGTTGGAATCATGTAGGAATCAAAGCCTAGGTCTTCATAGTCAGTGTATTCGTAGCTTCAGTATCATTGATGGCCCATAGCTTTGATTGTCAGGTGGGGGTCATTGATTTCGTCCATCAGGTAAAGAATTCGGAGAGAGGGGAGGGCAATGAGGATCAGAATGACAGCAGGGAGAACAGTTCAGATAATCTCAATCTCCTGAGAGTCTAGAATATATTTGTTAGTTAGTTTTGTGGAAACTATAGCCACGATAATGTACAGAACGAGGGTGCTAATTAGAAGGACAATTATTAAAGCATGGTCGTGGAAATGAAGGAGTTCTTCTATCACTGGGGAGGCCGCGTCTTGGAATCCTAGTTGAGAGGGATGTGCCATTATAGCCTAGGGCTCAAGACACGCGGGGCTCTAACCCACAGTTTTGCCTTGACAAAGCAATGTTATAACAAATTTAACTAGTGTCTTATGGAAGAAAGTGACAGAGTGGCTATGTGGTTGACTTGAAATCAGCAGATGGGGGTTCAATTCCTCCCTTTCTCGTTAGTTGGCCTGAACCTGAACAAATGCTGGTTCTTCAAACGTATGGTAAGGGGGAGGGCAGCCGTGAAGTCACTCTACGTTAGTAGAGGTCAGCTCAACAGACATAACTTCTCGTTTGGCGGCAAATGCTTCTCAGAGGATAAAGAGGAACATGATTACAGCTACAAGGGAGATAAGAGAACCGATAGAAGAAACGGTGTTTCAAAGGGTGTAGGCATCTGGGTAATCAGAATATCGTCGTGGCATGCCTGCAAGGCCAAGGAAATGTTGTGGGAAGAAGGTTAAATTAACCCCGACGAACATAATCCCAAAGTGGATTTTTGTTCATGTGCTGTGAAGGGTATAGCCCGAAAATAGAGGGAATCAGTGGACGAAAGCAGCAACAATTGCAAATACAGCCCCCATAGAAAGAACATAGTGGAAGTGGGCTACTACGTAGTAGGTGTCATGAAGGACGATGTCCAGAGATGAGTTGGCTAAAACGATTCCGGTTAACCCCCCAACCGTAAATAGAAAGATGAAGCCTAGGGCCCACAAAAGTGGAGTCTCCCATTTGATTGAGCCCCCGTGAAGAGTGGCCAATCAGCTAAAAACTTTAACGCCTGTGGGAATGGCAATGATTATTGTGGCAGAGGTAAAGTATGCTCGAGTGTCAACGTCCATCCCTACAGTGAACATGTGGTGGGCTCAGACGATGAAGCCGAGAAGGCCAATAGCCATCATAGCTCAGACCATACCCATGTACCCGAAGGGTTCTTTTTTGCCTGAATAGTAGGCGACAATGTGGGAGATTATTCCAAAGCCGGGAAGAATTAGAATGTAAACCTCTGGGTGCCCAAAGAACCAGAATAGATGCTGGTACAGAATGGGGTCCCCTCCCCCGGCAGGGTCAAAGAAGGTGGTGTTGAGGTTTCGGTCTGTGAGAAGCATAGTAATCCCAGCAGCTAGCACTGGAAGGGAAAGAAGAAGAAGGACAGCTGTAATTAGAACAGCCCAAACGAATAAAGGAGTCTGGTACTGGGAAATGGCAGGGGGTTTCATGTTAATAATAGTTGTGATAAAGTTAATTGCCCCTAAAATAGAGGAGATTCCTGCAAGATGGAGAGAAAAAATGGTCAAATCTACGGAAGCTCCCGCATGGGCGAGATTCCCCGCAAGCGGAGGGTAAACTGTTCAACCAGTTCCGGCCCCTGCTTCGACCCCGGAGGAGGCCAAAAGAAGAAGGAAAGAGGGAGGGAGGAGTCAGAAGCTCATGTTGTTCATACGGGGGAATGCCATGTCTGGGGCCCCGATCATAAGGGGGATAAGCCAGTTACCAAACCCTCCAATCATAATTGGTATAACCATAAAAAAGATTATAACAAAAGCGTGTGCAGTGACGATAACATTATAAATCTGGTCGTCCCCCAGAAGAGCGCCAGGTTGGCTAAGCTCGGCTCGGATAAGGAGGCTTAAAGCCGTCCCTACTATTCCTGCCCAGGCCCCGAAGATCAGATAGAGGGTGCCAATGTCTTTGTGGTTGGTTGAGAAAAATCAGCGTGTAATTGCCACAGGTAAGATGGCCGAAGTAAGCGGTGGATTGTAGCCCCATATATAGAGGTTTGAGTCCTCTTCTTACCAAGCCCTGGGGTGTGACCACGTCAGATTGCAAACCTGAAGAAGTAGGCTTACCGCCTGCCGGGGCTTTCCCGCCCCGCCCCGGCGGCGGGGGAGTAGATGAATGCTCGCTGGATAGAGCGCTTAGCTGTTAACTAAGAGTTTGTAGGATCAAGGCCTTCTCATCTAGTGAGGCTTTAGCTTAATTAAAGTGTCTGGGTTGCATTCAGAAGATGCGGGATAGAGTCCTGTAAGTCTTATCAGGGGCTAAGGGATTCTCACCCTCGCTTAGGGCTTTGAAGGCCCTTGGTCTAAATACTAGCCTAAGCCCCTAGCTTCAGGAAAATGCTGAGAGGAAACAGGGGGTGATAGGAAGCAAGGCAAGGGCTCCGATCGTAGAAGTTGCCAGAAGAAGAGAGGATTGGCTGCCTAAAAGTCGTCAGGACGGGGTCGCGCCTAAGGTATTAGGGGAAATAGTAAGTGCCATAGCGTAGCAAATTCGTAAGTAAAAGAAAAGGCTGAGGAGGGCGGTAAGAGCGGCGAGGGTGGCAATAAGTGGGAGGCCCTGCTTGGTCATCTCCTGGAGGATAAGCCATTTTGGCATAAACCCCGAGAGAGGTGGCAGGCCCCCTAGCGATAGGAGGGCGAGTGATGCCAACGCCACCAGGGCGGGGGTTTTAGTCCAGGCGGTGGCCAAGGTGTTAAGGCTAGAAGCCGCGCTTGCCTTCATGGTAAGGAAGGCGGAGGTAGTTATGATGATGTAAAGGGTGAGGCCAAGCAAGGCAAGGGAGGGGGACACCTGGGAGACAATGACCATTCAACCCAGGTGGGCAATAGAGGAATAAGCTAAGATTTTCCGGATCTGGGTTTGGTTCATCCCGCCCCAGCCGCCAACGAGGGTGGAAGCAACGCCCATGCCCAGAACAAGAGAGGGGTTCAGGGCTGGGGTGATTTGGATAATGAGTGCAAAGGGGGCCAATTTTTGCCATGTGGAGAGAATAAGGCCCGTGGTCAGGCTAAGTCCCTGAATCACTTCGGGGAGTCAGAAATGGATGGGGGCCAGGCCTACTTTTAGGGCGAGTGCCATAAAAGCTATGGTGGCGGAGGCGGGGTGGGAGAGGTGTTGGATGTCCCAGGAGCCTGTTAGTCAGGCGTTGGTAGTGCTGGCAAACATAATTGTAGCTGCGGCTGCAGCTTGTGTAATAAAGTACTTGGCCGCAGCTTCTACGGAGCGGGGAGAGTGCTTCTGGGTTATGAGAGGAATGATAGCCAGGGTGTTAATCTCTAAACCTATCCAGGCAAGCAGCCAGTGGGAACTAGAAAAGGTTAGTGCAGTCCCCAGGCCGAGGGCTGAAATGAGCAAAGACGTAACGTAAGGATTCATGTGTTAGCAAAGGAGGGGGTCTCACCGTCATTCTTGGGGTATGGGCCCAAAAGCTTGTTTAGCTGACTTTACTAGAAAGTGGTGTAGTGGGAGCACCAGGAGTTTTGATCTCCTGAGGATGGGTTCAAGCCCCTTCTTTCTAAGGAATTAAAGGGGCTTTAACCCTTATGAGTCACCCTATCAAGGTAGCCCTTAAACATTCAGGCATAATTCCGGGCTAAACTTGGGGAGGCAACCCGGCGAATGCGATGGGGAGGGCAAGATGCCATAGGACAAGGGCCAAGGTTAGGGGGAGAAAATTTTTCCACACGAGATGTATGAGCTGGTCATACCGAAACCGGGGGTAAGAGGCACGGACCCAAAGGAAAACGACGGAAAGGAGTGCAGCCTTAGTCATGAGGTTGCAGGCGGTAAGCTCAGGGAAGGAAGGGATATGAGAGGCCCCCAGGAATAGGACGGTGGAAAGGGTGTTCATGAGGAGGATGTTAGCGTACTCGGCTAGAAAAAATAAAGCGAAGGGTCCCCCTGCGTACTCGACGTTGAACCCAGAGACCAGTTCCGACTCCCCTTCGGTCAGGTCGAAGGGAGCCCGGTTGGTTTCTGCAAGCGTTGAAATGTATCATATCGCTGCGAGGGGTCACGCTGGAATAAGGAGTCAGATGCTTTCCTGGGTGACGTTAAAGGTCTGTAGTGTAAATCCTCCCGAGAAAATAATGATACTCAAGAGAATCAGCCCGAGGCTGACCTCGTAGGAAATTGTTTGGGCGACGGCCCGCAGTGCTCCGATGAGGGCATACTTAGAATTCGAGGCCCAGCCTGAGCCAAGAATAGAGTAAACAGCTAGACTAGAGAGCGCGAGTACGAAAAGGATACCCAAGTTCAAATCAGTCACGGGGTAGGGGATAGGCATGGGGGCCCAAAGGGTGAGGGCAAGTGTAAGGGCTAGCATAGGGGTAGCAAGAAACAGAAAAGGGGAAGAGGTAGAGGGACGGACAGGCTCTTTAATAAAAAGTTTGACGCCGTCAGCGATTGGTTGAAGAAGGCCGTACGGCCCGACAATGTTTGGACCTTTCCGTAGCTGCATATACCCAAGCACCTTTCGCTCTAGAAGAGTAAGGAAAGCAACAGCAAGAAGCACGGGGACAATATAGGCGAGGGGGTTAACAATATGGGTTAAAAGGGCTGTAATCATAGCCGGGGGGAGGATTTGAACCTCCGATGAAAGGGCTTAGACCTTTAGCACTTTCCAGACTTTGCTACCTCGGGCGAGTAGGCAGAAACCCGTTCCCCAGACCCTGCCACACTAGGATGCCACACTCTCCGGCACACCCGGGTATGCCCTCTTTTCTGTTTTAGTTGCCTTCAGCAGGTGAGGGTGGGGCGTGCCTTAAGCATGGGCCTCTTCTCTCCGGTCCTTTCGTACTGGGGAAGATCATCTCATAGATAGAAACTGACCTGGATTGCTCCGGTCTGAACTCAGATCACGTAGGACTTTAATCGTTGAACAAACGAACCCTTATTAGCGGCTGCACCAATAGGATGTCCTGATCCAACATCGAGGTCGTAAACCCCCTCGTCGATAGGGACTCTGGGAGAGGATTGCGCTGTTATCCCTAGGGTAACTTGTTCCGTTAATCGGCGCTGTGCCGGATCATTTTGGTCAGAATTTCTGGTGCTTGGAGCCGCAGCTCTTAGTTGTGAGGCTAGTAACCTCGGTCCACATGGAGGCTCTTTTATCCTCCGCGGTCGCCCCAACCGAAGACAGGAGAGACAGGAATCACAATGTTTTTGCCCCTTGAAAGGGGAAGTTTGACGTGGGCTGCCTAGTGTCTAAAGCTCCATAGGGTCTTCTCGTCTTATGCTAGTATCCCCGCTTCTGCACGGGGAGATCAATTTCATTGACTGGGGGGAGGAGACAGCTAAGCCCTCGTCTAGCCATTCATACAGGTCTTCATTTAAAGGACAAGTGATTGCGCTACCTTCGCACGGTTAAAATACCGCGGCCGTTTAACCCAGGGTCACCGGGCAGGCGGGACCTCTTATGTTTAGTCTACAAGAGGCGATGTTTTTGGTAAACAGGCGAGGCTTGTGTTTGCCGAGTTCCTTCTCCCCCTTTTAGTCTTTCCTTAAGGCATTCCTGTGTGGGGTCAACGATCACGCTTTTGGGCTTTTCTTGTTTATAGTAGAGCCCGAAATTCCCTCTAGGTTTGGGTTCGTTATTTGTCGGTGGGGAGTCCGGTCCAACTTACACATATGCAAGGAGAGAGGGTGCCCTCTCTTATTACTCATTCTAGCAGGGTCACTCCCATGGGGGCATGGGGCGGTTTAGTAAAATTAGGGGTGGGGAGAGGCTATCAGAATAAGAGGTGTGTGCTGTCTGAGCTTTAACGCTTTCTAACCAGGTGGCTGCCCTTAAGCCCACTGAAACAGTATACCTTAAAAATTATGATCCTTGACCGCCTTGTAAGGTTGTGTCCTGGTTCAAAGGAGCTGTACCTCCTTTGACTAACTCCTCTGGTTTCTCTTCAGCATCAGAAGAAGAATCTCATGGGTTTGAGAAGCCGGAGGGCTGAACTCCTATTCATTTCCTAAACAACCAGCTATAACTAGACTCGATAGGTATTTCACTTCTACTCGGAGCTCTCTCCACTCTTTTGCAACAGAGACGGATAGGCCCTTTAATAGGCTGTCTCGGAGTAGCTCGTCCAGTTTCGGGGGCTCAAACTGAAGTTCTCTTTGCTTGAGTATTCTGGCTAGATCATGATGCAAAAGGTACAAGTTTTAATCTTTGCTTTGCGGTGCTTATATGGGTTGTTTCATTTCTTTTTCAGCTTTCCCTTGCGGTACTTTCTCTATTGCTCAAATTCGTCCTTTTCCGTCGCCCGTACTAAGGTGGAAAAATGATTTGTTCACAAGTGTTTAGGTCGTGAGGGGGTATTTATACTGTAAAATTAATCCAAGTGTTTGGCTAGCTAGTTGGCTCAGGGCGACCCGATTTGCACGGGTGTCTTCTCGGAGTAAGGGAGATGCTGTTCTGTTTAGCTACGCCCCGGTTGTCCCAAGTGCACCTTCCGGTACACTTACCATGTTACGACTTGCCTCCCCTTTGTTCGATTGTCTTGTTAAGAACGCATTTTAATGAACTTGGAGAGAGTGACGGGCGGTATGTGCGCGCCTCAGAGCCGGCTTCAGAGGAACTCTCTATTTCCCCCTTACTGCTAAATCCACCTTAAGGGGCCGGTTTCACGGCCCCATCCGTAGTAACCTGCTATAGGTAATGTAGCCCATTTCTTCCCACCCCATACGCTGCACCTTGACCTGACGTTTTGGGTTTTGCCCATTTTGCTCACTTTAAATCCTTCACAGGGTGAGCTGACGACGGCGGTATATAGGCGGGTCTAACAAGGGGTGGTGAGGTTGAACGGGGATTATCGATTCAAGAACAGGCTCCTCTAGGTGGGTATGAGGCACCGCCAAGTCCTTTGGGTTTTAAGCTAACGCCTGTAGTTCCCTGGCGGATATTAGGGGTAAGTTAACATCAAAGTTTAGGGCTAAGCATAGTGGGGTATCTAATCCCAGTTTGTGCCTTAGCTGTCGTGGGTTCAGGTGAATTAAAGCCACTTTCGTAGTGGGGCTTCGTGCCCTCAGAAGCGTATAACAGCCTAGAGGGTGTTCGGCTTTAGTTTATTGTTTCCCTAACCACTCTTTACGCCGGTAACTTTCAACTTGGGCCACTCGTATAACCGCGGTGGCTGGCACGAGATTAACCGGCCCTATAAACCGTAACCTAGTCAAGCTTTCGCTTATTGCTTAATGTCTATCACTGCTGAATACCCTTGGGGGTGTGGCTAAACAAGGCGTCCTGGGCTGCTGTATGCGTGCCTGATACCAGCTCCTTGTCCCCGGGCAGGGGATAAAGGGCATCCTCACAGGGTTGCGGATACTTGCATGTATAAATTTGGTTCGAGCTGAAAGTAAAGTCAGGACCAAGCCTTTGTGCTTGCGGGGTTTTTCAACGCCCATCTAAACATCTTCAGTGTTTTGCTTTGATTAAGCTACGCTAGC